CACTGCGGTACTCTATATAAAATTCCCCCCAAAAAGAAAATAGAGGGGAAAGATACCAAAGCAGTCCTGTATCAGACTGGCTGTCTTCTTGTAGTTGGATCCCCAAGTTTTTGGAATGCTCCAAACTCTACTTGAGCATCCAAATCTGGGTCAATACCAGCAAAAACATCTCTGAACAAGGTTCTAGCACCATGCCAAATGTGTCCGAAGAAGAAGAGCAAAGCAAACGAAGCATGCCCAAAAGTAAACCAACCCCTTGGACTGCTACGAAAAACACCATCGGATTTCAAAGTCGCACGATCTAATTCAAAAATTTCACCCAATTGAGCGCGTCTAGCATATTTTTTCACAGTAGCAGGATCACTATAACTGACTCCATTGAGTTCACCGCCGTAGAACTCAACGGTTACACCTACTTGTTCAACACTATACTTCGATTCTGCCCTTCTAAAAGGAACATCAGCTCTAACAATTCCATCGCCGTCTACCAAAACGACTGGAAATGTTTCAAAAAAAGTAGGCATACGGCGTACAAAAAGCTCACGGCCTTCTTTATCTCTAAAGATAGGGTGTCCTAACCATCCAACCGCTATTCCATCTCCGTTATCCATTGAGCCTGCCCTGAATAATCCTCCTTTTGCCGGATTATTGCCGATATAATCATAAAAAGCTAATTTTTCAGGAATTTTAGACCAGGCTTCTGATAAACTTTGATTTTCGGCTAGCCCAGCGCTAATTCTTCGATATATCTCTTGCTGGAAGTAACCCTGATCCCATTGATAGCGAGTCGGGCCAAATAATTCGATGGGGGTAGTTGCTGAACCATACCACATAGTTCCAGCAACAACAAAAGCTGCAAAAAAGACAGCTGCGATACTACTGGAAAGTACGGTTTCAATATTTCCCATACGCAATCCTTTGTATAGACGTTGTGGCGGTCGGACGCTAAGATGGAATAAACCCGCTAATATGCCCAATGTACCTGCTGCAATATGATGAGAAGCTATTCCTCCCGGAACAAAAGGATCAAACCCTTCCACGCCCCACGACGGATTTACAGGTTGTACTTTTCCCGTTAGTCCATAAGGATCGGACACCCATATTCCGGGACCATACAAGCCTGTTACATGAAATGCACCAAAACCAAAGCAAGCCACCCCGGAGAGAAATAAATGAATTCCAAAGATCTTGGGCAAATCCAAAGAAGGTTTTCCTGTCCGTTCATCACAAAATATTTCTAGATCCCAATAGACCCAATGCCAGATAGCTGCCAAAAAGCATAAGCCAGAAAACACAATATGTGCCCCAGCTACACCCTCGTAACTCCAAATTCCCGGATTCGTTACAGTCCCTCCTGTGATACTCCAACCTCCCCATGAATTGGTTATTCCTAACCGAGTCATGAAGGGAATAACGAACATACCCTGTCTCCACATTGGATCAAGAACAGGATCAGAAGGATCAAAAACTGCTAATTCATACAGAGCCATCGAGCCCGCCCAACCAGCAACCAGAGCTGTATGCATTATATGAACGGAAAGCAACCGGCCGGGATCATTCAATACAACGGTATGAACACGATACCAAGGCAAACCCATGGAAAATACCCCTTTATCAAAGAAAAATAGACACTACGTAACTTTATTGCATTGAAAAAAACTATACTATGACTATCCTATGGACCTCCCTTGTTCGGTGGATTATTTCCTAAGAAGGGCTAGGTTACTATTTATTCTATTCTGTTTGTAATAATGGAATAATTCTGTTCGTAGGAACAAAGAGAAGCAGATTTATTCTATACTCGATAAGTACCAATACGCAATGGGGGGTTGGTACCATTTTCTATGAGTAAATGTTTATCATTAGAAGGACTTATTCGTAAAAATTTTCCTTTATTTATTTTGTCTTTCTTTCTAAATTTTTCTAATTTATGGATAAAATAAATATGATAAAGCCAATATTATAAAGACAATAAAACCATATTGTTACGTTTCCACATCAAAGTGAAATATAGTATTTAGTTCTTTTTTTTTTCAATTCATGCCTATTGGTGTTCCAAAAGTACCTTTCCGCAGTCCTGGAGAGGAAGATGCATCTTGGGTTGACGTATAGTGCGACTTGTCAGATATATTGGGTCATATGGGATTTCCCCGTTCTCTCCCCCGATCGAGATATCCTCTGTTTCGCCCAAGAAAGAGAAATTGAATCATCAAAAAATTGGAGCGTGAAGTGCAATTAGATGCATTCTTTGGGGAGATTCATAATACTATTATCAATTAGAATAATTTATGGTTGGCTTTGGTTGGACTAAAAAATGAAGTATCCAGGCTCCGTTTAGAAAAAACCCAATTGGTAATATATCTATGATTACTACATGTATCATAAATGATTGCTGTTTGTTATTTGTAAAGTCATAACAAAAAGAAATGGTGATGGGAAGATTTGTCCTATATGTGCAAATCCAAATCGGGCAGATCTTTACCCGGAGTAGAGCATAGAC